TCGGTCCACAGTGGAAGGCTCCGTACCGACGCCTCACTACTACTTAATTAATGGCTAAGCGATTTCATAACCTGAGCTTTCCTTAACCAGCTGACCTTACTTCGTAACCTTAACGTACTTTCTTTATTACTATATCATAGGCCTTCGCCACTTCAAACGGGCGCTTCGCCCTTTCTTTTTTTTATTAGAAAAAAACGGGGCCTTACTTATTCTGTTCAGGGAGGATGAAAGACAAAGAAAGGGATCGGGGGGCTTATTGATCGGAGAAAGGGAAGGGACTTATTGGACCTAACTGAGAAGGAGACAGAAAGGGATCACCTGACCTTATCTTGAGTGAGAGAGGCTAGTCGCAAGGCAGAAAGCTTAGTCTCAAGTCTGAGGGTGAACGAACGGGATTTCTATTTCATTCAGAGCCCGGCCAGTGACAGAAAGAAATACATTGACAGACGGAGTCACCGACCGGAATGACATGTATCCGAAGTCCTCTCCACCAGATACTGCCCTAAAACAATCCTAAGCTTCAAGCTCATCCAGAAAGACCCCACACTAGCGGACTACTGATCCAGGGAAGACGAGACTCGTGCATGTGAAAAGAAAGGGTGGATTCCCTTTCGTAACTCAATAGGTGATTTGCAGCAGCTACACCAGGGGAAGAGTGGGCATCTATTTATCTATTACTTTCTCTTTGACTTCGGATTGAGACTTGAAGCTTTAGCCTGAAGGAAGACAAGATCAGGAACCCCAACCCACTGTTTTGTGCCACGCGGTTGAGCTTTCTCCTTTCCCACTGTGATGTGACATCCATTCTTGTCTTGTTTTCTAATAGAGGGAAAGCAGCTCTCCTTTATATGAGGGTATGCCTTTACTTGTCGTTAGGAGAAGTCGCTTCTAAGGTATCATCTTGTAGTTCTAGGATTGGTTGATGTTCTTGCCTAGTAAGGCTGGTAAGTTAAGTATTGTTTAGTTCTTCGAGATTATCTTTTGAAGAGGCATTTGTTCTTGGACGATGAAAAAAACTTTGATAGACCAGAGGTGTAATGTAAGCAAAGCACCGCGAAGTGTGATTTCATACTAAAACTTGACGCCTTGAACACGCTTTCTATAAACAAAAAAAAGAGGCGAGTCCGATTGCTTCGTAAGTGAATAGGGGTGAGTTTAGCTAATGAATAGGTTTTTTTAGTTGTGGTATAAATGGGGGGCTTTAGGCCCCATTGCCTTGTTGTTGTTTAGTTATTTGAATCCGTTTTCTCGCTAACCGAAGATGAAAGGGGGGTGCAGAGGCGCAGGAAAGGGTGTGGTTGTTTAAGCATCCAAAAGTTGAACTTGCTGTTCCAGAGGTGCTTGTACCCGATCTTGACGGCACTGGTAGTGAGATGCACTCTCTTTTCTCTCTTGCTTGTGGCATTGTAGTCTTTTTCTGCCTTTTACTTTTTTTTATGATGAATTAGTCACCTTAGCTCTCATAAGCAGCCCTTCTGGTGAACCGGTTGAGAAGTAGGCCTTGTTGGCTGCCCCCGCCAACTAGAGATCCTCAGAAGCGAACCGAGGAGGAGGCCATCTCAGTGATGATTTGATCTCCTTTTCTGACCTATGCTTTTATGTCATCATCTTACCTTGGGTACACGACCATTAGTTGCCTCTGTGTAGTCTGTACGTAACTCTTCATCACAGTGAGTGCTTTCCGTCTCTTACTTATAACGGTGTTATTTATTGGCTTTCTCCCTCTAGGTGAAGTAAGACTGCTTTTCATTTTTCAAATCATTCAATCAACCGACCTTGCTTAGCTTCATTCTCCAATCTTATCTAAGTCAATATGGAACTCTGCCCTTTCCACTTAAAAAGAATGGGCTTCTTCTTTCATGCCATTCCTCATCCTCTGGAAAAGGAACTTAAGCTCACTAATCTCACCCTTGCTTACCTTCTGCATTGGCTGATGGAGATTGTAATCCCGGATGAATGGAACTTTCGCCACTTTCCCAACCAGAATAGAATGCAGCTCGATCCGGCTGAAAACCTTGAATCTGAGACTAATGCCTTTGTTGGTTGGGCCTTTGCCTTTGATGCCTCACCACTTTCAGATTAAAGTGCTAGTTTTCTTACAATGTCGATCGGGAAAGATAGAGCCCCGGCCTGGGTAAGAGTAAGAAGTAAGGCCTGTGTCTATGTCTATCCATCTTATAATCCGAATCCAAGCTATACCTCCTAGCCTGTTCTGTCGGTGAAAAGTGCTAAATCCGTGCGTGTAATGAGAGAAGGCTCTTTCTTTTCTACTCGTTGTAGAGTATGTCATTACTGGTCTTTCTTTGGCTTTAGCTATTCAGGAAGATTTCCCCCAAGTTTTTTGCTATTTTACTAGATCGAGATGCTTAGTAACTCGAAAGATAGGACTTTCTCTCTTCGACTTCGTCTAAAGCCTGTGCTGGCTGTGTCGCTACTGCAAGGGAGAATCAGAGTGACAATATGGGAGTAGTTCCTTTTGTATACCGTAGGGTATAAAGGTAAGATCTCTCACGTGTCACTATTAATATAATAAGGAGCACCTGAAGGTAACCCGATCAGAATCCTAATCCGAAGCTTGTCCGTATGATGGCCCAAGTCTTACGATTATTTTACCAATGTCTGGTGTTTGGAAAACCTTTTCGTAAGCCAATGGAGCGGGGAATGAATTCCTTTATCATTCCTCTTTCAACGAAAATGCCTAAGCTCGCAGGTTGGCAGAAAGACAGACAAAGGCTTGACGACCTACCTAATTAGCTAGACGAACTTCCCAATACACCCCAGTCCCAGGTCTGAAGCCGGACATTGATTGACTCATTGATTCCGAGATAGGCTCCTACTCAAAGCAAAGCCAGGCTTTAAAGACCGAGCGAAAGGCCCCTTCACCCCCGCTTCAGCTCTTCTGTAAGGGTAAGGAACCACCACTAGATTCTGGCTTTAAGGCTGAATTGGCATTGTGCTGCCAGAGGACAGCGAATGTACTAGAGTAGCTAGCGTAGCTTCCAACCCCTGCTTAGAAAACAAGAAAAAAGGATTAAGAGAAGAGCATATAGAGGAAGGTTGGATGTAATTCAAGTACAGAAATACGGACATGAGCCCCCACAAACGGCAAAAAGAATTGGAAATAGGCCAAGCCTTTTTCTAGAACTGTTCGGAAGAAGACATAGGAGCCTAGCCGATCAAGATCCTCAAGAGTCAAGAGAAAGAAATCGATCGAAAGAGGACTAACTATAGGTTCGATCGATCCGCTTCCTTCAGTAGTTAGTTACAAATGTATGATAGGTCTATCATTGTTGGCTAGGAAGTCTGCACAAAAGTTGCCTTGGCAAAGGCTGTGAACAGGGGTCACTGTGAGTTGTTTGATCTGCGCAGTCTTAAAGCATAGCTCTTCACGGGTGATCCTCAATCTCAGCATTTGTAATCAGACTTAGAGCTTCTGCAGAATCAGTTTCAAGGATGCCATCTTTTATTTCATAACCTTCAACAGCATTAATAGTCTTTCTATTGCCCAAAGTTTAGCAGCTAAACTTAAAGCTTTTGCCATGTGCCCACAAAAACAAAATAACCATCCGCCTTGGTCATCTCTTGCAATCCCTCCAATCCCAGGAGGGCCAGGCTTCCTTTTGTTTTGCACACCCATCAGTCTTCAATTGGATTCTACCTGCAGGTAGTTGCTTCTTCTTTTTGTAAGGAGGAAAGGACATTCGTATATATCAAGGTTTTTTCCTTACCTTCTGGTCTGAGTGCCACTTCCATCTCCTCTGCATAGGTCCGAAATTTTGGATGATATTTATTTATGGTATGTGCTGTGGCCTTCAATTCAGTCTTTGTTCCTATCTTTCTATATGTGCCGGATAATACTGGGCAAAATAAACAGCCAGCAGACACCTACCTGTGAGTCCTATATCCGTGCTGCCCTGCAAATTCTTGTGAATCCGGAATATAAATAAAACAGCAGCTACCAAAGTGAATCCAAAATCTCTTCGATTCACTTAAGGCTTGTGAAAGGCCAAAAAAGGGATTCCCAAGATCTCTTTCCTAGTCGATCACTACTGGCGGAATGCGCCCCAAAAGTCTACCGCGAGGGCCTAATCCCGGCTCTCTTTATATATCCTAATTTGATTTGTCATTAGGTGCTTTTGTTTTAATTGCTTTCACGCACTGGTCCACATAAGATCTCACTTGCCAGAAATCCACAAAACCAATTCTGGAATGGCAAAGAAAAAGGCTTTAATTTTAAGCACGAGAATGAGGTTGGATGACTATCAGTGGAGAGTTGGTTAGAATGACTAGAAGACAAGTTTTCTCAAAACCATTAAAGTAAAAAAGTCCTCGGGAAATCCCCTCATCTGCAGATTGGAGACCAAGGGTCTTTCCAGGAGGCTCGGGTGAGAGGGGTGTGATGAATAGAGATTTCCCACCAGCTGCTTCTCCTATCACTTGACTTCTGCAGGCGCTGGATCTTATCTTAAGGGAAATGCCCGGATCCATATTCTATAAGATACGGATTTCTGGTAGTGAGAGAACCGAGCAAGTCCTCACTCGAAGAAGGCCGGCTTAAAGGCAAATTGAAGTCGAAAAGCCTTAGATGACTCTTTCGAGAAGGACTTCCCGGATTCGGAAGTAGCAAACCGTCCCTCTATTCCAGTTGCAAAAAAGAAAGGAGGGCAGGCTTGCTAGATTGCTTGCGTCTATGATCGAACTTGAAACTAGCCCCTGGAGAGGTAGAGCACAGCGTAAGGGAGAGAGTGAGGGTTGAACCTGTAATGCGAGGGAAATAACCCCTCCATAAAAGAAAAGCATGCATTTCCAGACAAGAAGATTGATTGTGGAGGAACCATTACAGTTGCGTTTTTGTCTGCTGCTAAGGTTCAATGCAATCTCTTTTAACAAGTAGTAAGCGCGGGAGCAGCTCTCTCTTACTCTCCGCCTTAGACCCTGAAACTGGGGCTGTAAGAAGGGCCCCTCCTACTGGCTTCAATCAGCCCCATACTGATGAAAGGGCTATGCATCGAAATGAGGTATCACATTCTACACACCCATCTATCTATTCTGAACCTAGCTTAAGCTCGTCTATCAAAAGGGCTCGGCCAAAGCCCAATGTGACATTGTAAATACTGGAGGGAGTGATATGCCCACCTACGCTAACCAACGATCCAATGCGCTTGAGTGGATGAACAGGATCCCTTGTTGGAAGAGAAAAAGCAGAAAATCTTCCCAGAGTGCGCTGTCGATCAAGGGAGGAACAAAACTAGCATTATTGAGTGCGACCAGTCAGCGAAGTCCTTTGTTTGAGAAAAGAATGAGAGCAAGTCGCTGACGCTTTAAGATCAAGGTCTAAGAAATGTTGATGATCCTGAATTGACTGGATGCATTCCCGTGCGGTCTTAGACCCCTTGTATCGAGTGAACCCATTACAGGAGAGATGCATTCAATCCAGGCTTGGCCCAGCCCCTTTCTCTCAAATCTCGGATTTACGTTAATTAATTAAGGTAGCTAGGTAGTTCCTGAGTTAGGAGTTAGAGTTGTAGCGGATAAAAGATCTTCTATCTTATATATATAGTTCCTCTTTCCTTGCTTCTTAGTTTGTCTAGGAGCAGGAGTAAGAAGTCATAAGTAGTGGTGAATCCGTGTAGCTGTCAGCTTAAATGGTAGTTGTTTATTCTCACCCGGTAGCTGCTTTTAGAGAAAAATATCATTAGCTTTTAGCTCTTCTTTGTCCTTCGACCTTTTCGAGAATGATGTCTTCTCTTCTGGCTTTGGTGGTCGTGGTATAGCCTTTATAGAATATCCTCTTCCCCAGGAAAGCTAACTCAATAGGAATTCTCTCTCTCGCCGATGCTATTGAATCAATGGTTTTAAGATACCCACGAGCACAGAATAGTTGGTTGATGTGGCATTACCGGGTCACTAGAAATTGAATATAAGAAAAGCCGGATGCAATATCATAAGAGAATAAAGAAGGGATTGTAGGCTAGATTCAAGGCTTTCACTTTAGGTATGCAAATAGCGTAGAAAGCACTACTTCCGGCTTTCATGATGTAGTTGCTTGTATTTATCTTTTTTTCATTGAGATTGGGTTGGTGTTCAGTGTACTAAGGTTAAGGTACAAACAAGATCGATAAGATTTTCTTTCTTTGGTCAACAACCATTGGTAAAGAAGAGGATCCGACCAGATCCAAAATAGCGTATAGAAAGGAGGATGGTCTATCTAGTACAGTACGATCAAGTCATTCACTTCGCTAGGTCTTTCTATTAGAGCGGGTAGTGGAATGGAAATGGCTCCGCTTTCCAGTTTCCTTTGTGCATCTTGTCTTTCCCAATTCTTTCTTGGTTGGTAAACCCAACCAGCGATTGACAACAAACAAGTCTCCCCTTTTTGGTTGGGAGCAGAGTTAGTTTTTAACGGTATCTGTCATGTCTGGTAATCCACTAAAAAAAGTTTTTAGTTTAGTAGTTGGTGCTTTTGTCGGACGGTTTATAGAATTTGGATCAGAACAAAGCTGCGGTCTAATGAATCTCCCCCTTTATGGGATAGTCTTGTTTTTTTGTTGTGTGCTCCTGGGTTTTTGTAGGGTCTCATTAACTAGACGTTATGGAAGGGGACTCGTCTTGGTTATCGATACGTGCCTCCTTTTTCTGATCACCCTGTATCTTGGTTATTTTAGGAGTTATACAAAGTTACTATGGTCTCTTTTTCTTTTTTGTCCAGTAGTTTCGAACGAAGGAGGTGTAATCCTTTATATGGTTTCGGGGGATGGGGCCAACTCAGGCTGGACCTCCATCCTGGGTTCGTCTGGAGGCAACTCGGGCTGGACCTCCATCCTAGGACAGGGGGATGGTTCGGCGTCCAGCGTGAACCAGCCGACGCCAACCAATTCCACACAGACGGGCTCGCCCTCCGAGACGGGGGATAATGTAATTCCTCCTTCTCCAGGAGAAGGGCCGTCCCATCAAGGGTCTGTTGTGCGAAATGAAAGCTTGGAATCGTCAATGCGATTTCGCATTGTACGGCTCGAGCAGGACAATAGCCCCTATTTGCTGGATAAGGCAAGGGGAGACTATTGGGCTCAAATAAGACATGAGCTAGATCATGTTTCCTCTCAGAGGGATTATAACTCCCTTCTTGAGTTTGAAAACCGAGATCTCCGGATCCGGGAGCAGAAACATGAGTGTTTCCGTGTTTTTAATAACGTGCTTTCTGAGCACCCTTACTTGGCCGGCCAGGCCCCCTACAAACCTAACGAAGTCTTTGACGACTTCTTGGACGAACGGCGGGAACTGCTGGACAAACTGGCGGAAGAGCCAGTGGTGGAAAAGGACGAGAAAGAAATAGCTTTCTTGGAAGGACTTCGTATGGAGCTTCATAATAATGGTCCCAAGACTATCCTAACCATCTTTAATCCCGCGTCAACCTCGAATCGTTAACGGGATTAAAGAGGCCCACACAACACAAGTTGATACTTTATCAATCAGGCTACTCCCCGAACATGCCTACGGAAGGTAGGGGAAATAAAGTAAGGACCAGATGAGCAGCTTCTAATGAATTGGGTAATAATAAGTGGGCTTTTTGTAAAAAGATGAGGGAGATTCTGAGTAAGAGATTCGTGTCGGAGAAGCGAAATATACGAGATCACAAACGTAGATTGCTCGCGACTAAATATGAATTGAGACGAAAGCTTTATAAAGCCTTTTGTAAAGATTCGGATCTTCCTAGTGATATGCGGGACAAACTTCGTTATAAGTTGTCCAAGTTGCCAAGAAATAGTTCCTTTGCACGAGTCAGAAACCGATGTATTTCCACGGGTCGCCCTCGTTCCGTATATGAGTTCTTTCGAATTTCTCGTATCGTTTTTCGTGGATTAGCATCTCGAGGTCCTTTGATGGGCATAAAGAAATCGTCTTGGTAGCAACCGCCAAACCAATAGAACAAGGGTTAGGAAGCTGGCCCGGCTAATCCACCCCTTGGGGTGGTCCCCTATCCATATCTGCCGGATGAAGTGATAGGAGGGGATTGTGTTGGATCCATACAGCATCGCCTTTTGGATCACAATACCACTAAACTCGCTATTGTTCCTTTTTTGTTCTATGGTCTCTTCTATATTCTACCGGTTTTCCCTCATCTACAATGGATGGAAAAGTGGATAGAAGGCTTTGATTTGCTTCTCTTCTTACTAAGTTTCTTCTCTTTCATAGAAGATCATGATAGAATCAAAAAGAAAGTTCAAAGGCCCAGAAAGAGCTTTAAGAGAAGAGATAAGTACTCAACCGGGATAAGGGGCCCCCCCTAACCCTAAAAGTCAAACAAGAGTGGAGTAAAGAAGGGACTGGTGGGAGAGGACGGACTCAGATGTACTTTTTGGGGATGATTCATCCTCTTTTTAAGGAACTGAGACAATAAAAATGGCCGAATGAACTACAAAAGGTCTGATACCAATCATTTCCTTTCTTCTTGTTTACTTTGAGTGATGATGATTGGTTATGTAGGCGACTCGAAACTGCTTCTCACTAGACAAGATGGTACAGCAATGAGGTTTCGACCTATTACCGGCAAAAAAGAAAGTAGCAGACCTGCTTTGACCCTCAAGCCAATAATCCTTGTAATTGGTTGGCTACCTCCCGGCTCAAGTAATTTTTGTTTTTTTGTTTTGTCTTTGACCTCGGAAAGGGTCAATTTGGATTTCGGCATCTGGTCCGTGGGGATGCCGGAGCATGGGACAAGCCTAGATCAACCCTTCCTTCATTCCCGTTGTAGAGATTGATTATCTGAGAGAGGCGCTACAGGCTTCTATTCAGGGCGGAGTAAATGGGAAAGGGGGTCCCCCAAGCATTGGTCAATTGGCCTGCACCTAGTTTGAGACATTCCAGCTTTGAAAAAGAAATTCCGTATTATCCTACCTTTCCCCAGCTACCTTGCAACCCGCTTCAAACTCCGACTCACGTACCACTTTCATAGTGTGCCCGGCCCTTGTAAAGAACCGGTAGTAGACCCTAGGTTTGGTCGAAGCTGATCTTAATCCGTTTAGGGGTCAGGTGTCATCCTATAGATCTCGATGAGATAGACGGGGCAGGTTCTGTAGTCAACTGCACTTGCTCACTTCCTGCTCTGTCGGGTCTTTTGATCTTATCAGTTCCACTCGGGCATACTCTTTCATAGGCTCGACACGGGTTGTGACGTCGGGTCCTCTCTTCTCGTCATGAATCTCAGTTGGGAGCCCCCATTTTGATCAGACATCCAATGAAGTAGGAGCGAGCTCCCTACCTAGCGGTACTTCCATGGCTTGCCTCTCGGGGTCCTGTTTGAAAGGCAGTTGTGAGAACCTGTCTGGATTGAGTGGTCCTTTCTCGGGCAGCTACTGAGACATAGGTTGGCCCGAGCTTCCCTTGGCATACCTTCGTTACCATTACTAAGAAAAGTAAGTAGGAATTCGTCCCAGATAAACTACTGATCTAGCTCTTTTGCATCGAGGTCTCGCCGAGCCTCTTTCAGGTTAGGCGTCCTTTGCTCGAACAAAAGAGGGGTCTTTGCCGAGTGGAAGGGGCCGATGCTAGTAGTTAGATTCAATATTCAATAAGTCTTAAATAGAAGCAAAATCCAGTTGAGAAGAGACAAGCACGGTGACATCCATCGAAGGGGTCTCGGTCGAGAAGCGGCCCGGGTAAAGCCAGATTTCAAAGGTAGAATGTATTGGTGGCACATCGACCTAGAATAAGGGCTCTCGTCCACGATTCCTGGATTCCAACTTTTCAAAGGAAGTCTCAAGCTGTAAAAAGTAGGCCTGCCATCGATGCTAAGAGATACACGAGCTACCATAGATCCCTCACCAACGAATAGCGTACTTTCCTCTTAGAATATCCCTTCTTGAATAGCCGGATGAACCACTTGAGCCACTGAATCCGCTCCCATCTCTACAGAGCCCCGAAAGCTTATAGGATCTCTAGGCTGTAGAGAAGGGGCCTATGATGGAATCATTGAATCTCAGCGACGCGGTGAAAGATCTAAAAGAGATGGATGATCCTCTGCCGCCACTCCTTTCGTAGTCAACCCGGCCCGTCAGGCTTTCCCAGACTCATCTCGCCGGCGAAATTATATTCTCTGTCCTACCTCCTATGAGCCCTAAGCAGACCAAGCTTCCTTAGCGTACTGAGCCTACCTATTCAAGAGAACAGAGCCTAGCAACAATGGTATTCATTCGCCTTTCGAGGGAGATCCTTTCTAGAGGTTGTCCATCTACGAATTAGTGATCCAACTGGGCTTCTTACGTATGAATTCGTGCTCCAAGTATGGGCTCTTGCCCTGTCTCCATAAAGGAAGAAGAAGCTCTGCACGGCGTGTAACACAATATCATGAGAAGTAGCTTTCTTCCCTAAGTTGAATAGGGGCGAAGCCAGGAGAGATAAGGCGGAAAAAGGCATGAATTCTAGCTTCCTCTTGCCGTGCAGGATAGAGAAGTGGGCAACGTGGGAAAGGGAAAGAATCCTGTCTCTCAGCTCTCTTGAGGAGGATTTACTTTCTGTTTTCTTTAGTGTAACACTCTTCCCTCTGTCCGGATTTCCTAAGTCAATATTGCGTATTAATCCCCGAGGTCCGAGAAAAGATAGGAATTTTAACCTTAGTTGCTTCTTTCTAACTGCCTTCAGAGGCTCACTTCGCTGATCAAGGATTCGATGCCCGGCACACTAAATATAACTCCTAACTATACCTGGCACAGCTGAGGTCGAATAAGAAGAGGAATGGGTTTATAACAACCTTTCCCATCGGGGAGTCAAGACTGACTACAAGGAACTATGGGAATAGTCACAGACGGGAAGATACTACAGAGATGTTATCGGATAAAAGATCATAATCTCTTCAACTGCTACTGATGAGTTCGTAGTTCTTTCCGGATGCTGAGTTCATTGCAGCTTCTGAGTTAGCAATGCTCTAATCTCCGGCTGTTCTTTCACTGGTCGTTACACAAACAAATATAGGATGTGAGGCGTGGTAAAATACATTTCCCTCCTTCGGAGCGGATTCTATGTTATTTCCTTGCTTCCGGTCTACAAAGTAGAGTTTTACTACGTATCCCATACCTACCTATACACATACAAACCAATGCCCTACCAATAAAAGCTACTCATTTACTAATCTCTCCTGCTTCTAATTCTACGGAAGAAACGGAGGAAGAGAAAGACTAACTACGCACCCGTCCGCTGTCAGGTCTTTAGCTAGAGGAAGCTCGTTCTTTCCTAACACATGTGAACTCTTTATGCCTACCCCCCGGTTCATTAATGGTAAGAGCAAAATGGCTATATTTTTTGAAGTTGGGCGCTAAAGAGCCTGAGAAGGCATCTTCTTTCTTCAGTTAAAACCCCTGAAGATAAGGGCTACGTAATTGAGGACCTTGAAGCGCCTAAAGATCACTTAGCGAGCGAATCAAGGAGAAGATCTGGGAAGAGAATCACAGGAAAGAATATTGAATTCATCCCCGGTTGGGTAAGAGAAGAGACGTGACTACGTAGTACCAAACTTCCCGGGCCTAGCTTTAGACTTATAAGTTCGAGACTCGCAACTAAATATAAACTCAGGAACTAACCCTCTCCCTAACTTCGTATCTACGGCCCATTCTTTGATTGGAGGGATTTCCGCTTCTTCCGGAGTTGAAACCCTCTATTTCATATGCAATCTTACTCCGGACTGCGGACTTTGTCTTCCTTAACGGAGTAGGGGAACTTGGTTGTTCTCTTTGCCGCTAGAGGCTGCTTTTCCTACCTTTGAAGCAGAAGGAGGTTAAATAAATTATCGGACCGGCGGGTTGAGCCTACTTCATCACCTCAGTCAGCTCTATAGAGTCAGATCAGACTGCGCGAAAGGATTTCGATTCTATAGTGTATCACTTACCCCTGATCAGAGCTAGGATTTGGCCTTCGAGTGGTTTTCTTCTTACAATGCTATTTCTGCCCTTGCATTTGCACTAAATCCTACTACGAGCTTTATTCCAGACGGGAATGCAACATCTACAAAATCTACTATTCTAACTCCCTCAAAGAGGTCAACTTCGGAAACTGCTTTTCTGACTGACTAGCTGTTCTCTTAGGCTTAAGGCCTTGTAACTAAATAGACTGATTGTTCGGGTTCTTACTGACTTGACTCCCCGATCTGTAAAGGAAGGGATGGCAACACTAAAGAGAAAGACTAATCTCAGCAAAATGAGTCATTTTCTATTACCCCTTGCAAACAAATCTGACTACTTTCTTCCTGACTTCCCAGGCATTCTCAATCACAGTACGGACGTGTAAGTCAATAGAAAGATGAATCTTCTGCCTATCTTACCCTCTGCCCCTCTTGAGGGCATGCAGAGCTAGATGGAGGAATCTCAAGGAAGGGCTGGTACCTAAACTATCTTCCGGACAGGCTTGTAACTAAAGAGAAACTTCTAACTTTCAATATCTATCCCGGACGGAATTGTATTCTAATACTACTAGCTCGGGTTCATATTTCCAGGCCTACCATATCTCTTGAAGCAGGAGTGGAAAGTAAAAGCCAGATAGGCATTGATTCTTTCAAACTGCCCGGTCTGAATCAAGGTAAGTTTTAAAGTAAATCAAAATCTCAAGACTTCTTTACAGCTCTAAATACATCAACCCTGACTTGTAACTAAATTGAATGACTTCAGTCCCGCTTCTATAACTATTATTCTTACTTCTTAGTGCTCACCCTAAATAGAAGTCTTCATCTCTGCCTTCTTTACGGCTTCTCAACTCATAAGGCGTAACAAGACTTAGATCGAGGAAGCTGAAGATATGATTACCTGCTTTCCTAACTAGATCCCGTCTAACTAAAGAGAGTGAGTTGTAGCTTTCTTCTCCGGGTAACAAGACCAATAGCAAGAATTTCCTTTCGAACTTATCAATCTCAGGATTGCTTGTAGAATGACTTTTCTCCGCTCTAAGTCTTCTATTTCCTCTATAGGACTTAAGTGAGCCATAGGCATAGAATAGATTCACCAGGAGCGGAGGCGAAAGGGGAAGATACGGGATTCGGAAGAGAGGTCAGAGCCTATGGCTTTTCCTCGGATTGAGATTCTGGCTATTGATCACGAAGGAAGTCAGACTTATTTCGAACTTCTTACTGAGACCTTTATCAGTCAATAAAGAGACGAAGGAAATACTGCTGGACTTAATATACTGCTTACGGGCTTTCGTAACACAAGAGAAATCTCTCTGCTTACGGGCTTGATTGAAGACTTTGGAGATCAGAAAGATGGTTAACATCGGTAACTAAAAAGTCCCTTACTTCATTCTAAGGCTTTGCCTCATCAGTTGAAGATTCAATTCTCTACGTAACTCTTTATCTTACCCTGGAGCTAGTAGATAGAGGAATAGGTTTATCTTAGTTTTCTTCTTAGCTTTTAGCGCTTAAATGAAATAGCTCTCTCTCATCTTTCAATTGTATGATTTTCTTTACTGCATTTATTTTCAAAATGCAGCCCTTCGGTCGAACGACTTTACCTTAATTCACCATTGATTCAATGTCTTGTAAGGATGGAGACCTGATGAGAATTTTTAGAAAGACTCATCCTGATTCTAGTGAAAGTTTGCCAGCTCGATTGGTAAGCATCATCCGTAAGGGGCTTCAAACTTTCTTCGAAATATAGGGTGCAGTAGCGCTTTCTGTCTAAAAGCTATAGGCGATCTGAAGCGTAGGCAGGACCGGGGTCTAGCACAATAGGAGATAACGTCGCTTAAAGCAAGTTCTTACAATAACACCCTCTTGGCGATGGAGAGGCTAGCCCGTCATCAATAGATCTCTTTCCACTCCTCAACCTTCTAGCAAAACGAAAAGTATTCAAACGCGGGCACCATGCTAGGTTGGTTGAATAAAGGAAAAATCTCGCCTGGGCTAACCAGGACAACCGGGACTCCAAGCAGACCTCGTCTAAGCTCTTGTACCGCATGTGGCAATCCAATCTCAGCTACCAAAAACATGGATCCAGCTTTTGAGCTAGACTTGCCTGTCTGATCATTATCTTTGAGATCAATCGCGTAATCTTTTTAGATTCTGTTTATTCGTTGATACACATTCCTTTCTCTGCTATGTTATGTGTATCTATGCAAGCTAAAGAGAGAGCTTTGCGCCATCTGTCAGTCCGGTCTATTTAAAAAAGGTCAAAGACATATGAGACCGAGCTAGTTTAGGAATTAGTGCCGGCACGGCTTAAACACTATTCTAGAGTCCAGCCCCTTATACTTATAGTTCTGTTATTGTTGTTATTTAATAGTAAAAGGTAATATAGATCCTTTTTGTTGATGGTTGAGCTTCCCCGATCCTATCCATATCGCCTTGGTTGCTTACTCGGCTATTTATTATTCTTACCTCCACCGCCCATGCTTTTCAAGCATTGAATGAAAGAAGACAACAACATGGTTTTTAGTGAGCCTCGAGTAGAGGCGGTGGGCCTTTAATTTTCCAAACATCCTATTTATTCTTCCCTCGAAAAGTCACCCTATTTTCTGTAATATGATGGAAGAGAAAAAAATCTTGGGAGAGAGAAAGAGCAACCATAGATTGAAGATTGATGGGAGCTAATTCCTCTTATCTTATAATTAGTCTCTAAACGCTTAATACCTCTCCCTATCCTCACTAAACCTGAGGCATCTCGGCCGTCTTCTGGTAGGTGGCTCCATACAGGGAAGGGTTCTTAGTATGGACAGTCAAAGTAGACTGAAAAAGAAAAGCAGCAAATCCTTCTCTAAGTATGGAAACTTTTAGTTAAAGCCCGAAAGTTCTTTCGTTACGCCGACAAGCTAATAGCTCTTCCTTGTTTTAGTTACCGAATCTCATTTATGAAAACCTTATTCTATGACATCAGAATGAAGTTCATCCCTTGGCTTGTTTGTGTACGAGCATTTCATTCTTTTTGCCCACGGCTGAACTCGCTTAATCCGCATATCTTGAACTCCTTGATTTGAACTACTCCGAATTCGGCGATGAACTCCGCCCTGGTATGTTTCTGATTGTTCTACAATCAGACGAATCCTGGGGGACTCCTGCTTCTGTCTTCCTCTTGCTGGCATCTGGTGGAAATGTTATCTCAATCGATCAGTTTCTTCTGAACAAGGGAAAGCAAAAGCCCAGAAAGACGAGTGAACGACTACCCCCCTTAAATGCCTAGGCCTATCCACTCAACTACCTTTCGAGCTAACTACAGCTCCTATTGCGATGTGTTAAGGCTATGGCATTGGTTTACACATTCTTTACTTGAAATAGGGTTCCCGGTCGGAGAACAAGAGCCATTTGTGGTCACATGAAAGCGGCAATAGAGAATCATCCTACTGCTAGGCTAATGGCAAAGATCACAGCAGTACTTGCTAAAGTACCCTATCCCGACCTGTGCGTTTTGGAACTAGTCGTAGTATGTTGGTCTGGTTTAGCCGCTAAAGAGCACGTCTAACCAGCAAGAGATAGCATTGAAAAGTATATCAAGCTGTTTAGCTACTTGTATTGATTTGCCACAGTGTGGTTAGATACAATGCGCTGTCAGCCTCAGCTTGGCAGGAATAAAGGTTGACACAGACTTGTTGAGCTGAAAGCGGGTCCATAAACTGATTGATGATATGGTTTAGGCCTTATCCTATACTGCAAGGGTGCTTAGAAAGCAAGACAAGCTTTTCCTCACCCGAAAGAAAGAATGATTGCATAACCTCTCAAAGCACGCGTTCATATTCTCTTTATTAGAGAGTATATATATACTGCATCTTTCTATTTTGTTTAACACAGGATTTTTTTCCCAAGGATAATAGCCATAGCTAATGCTTTCCTATCTTAAGACCTTACTCCTGCCAGACAGAGAGCGAGTTAGAGTTGCCTGGCTGCCAGTTTCCTTAACCAAGTGTGAGCAAGTCTAGAAGTCTCCTTCTTTTTCAAGCCAGGCGGAAGGACCCGCAGGAAGGGGATAGGGAAGAGGTCCATATAATAAGTAGGTCCAAGCATCCCTCTAGGCTTTTGAGCCTAGGTGGCCGGAAAAGCACTCTTCTCAATCCAGCTAGCAATGGATATGGATATTATGCAAGCTATTGACTTGAATCTCCGGGCCATCAGAAAGTTTGACGTTGGGACTCCGCCCGTTCCAGAATTTACTTCAAACGAAAACGCGGGAATAGAGAATCCCGGGAGCAGGGAAGACACTCGTCTTTGAAGTCAGTCCCAGTAGATAGAGTCAGGGAAGAAGGTAAGGGCAGCAGCTCGGGAAGCCTCTTTCGTGCGTGTTCCTACTGAGTTCGAGTTCAGGTCTTTCACCTGAAAGTTCTTGCTCTTTCACGGATTACCAGCTTATGACCCGCGGGTAACTCTTTCTGGGGGGGGGAATTTCTCCTTGATTGGAATTAGGCCGCCTGCCTTTCTTAGGTCTGATCCTCATCCTCTTATATAGAGGCATAGCCCTTGATCCTGGGCACGCACATGGATCCAATTAAGTAAGGCTAAGTGCTCCGTTATCTTCTCCTTTCCTTATAGCTCAAAGTAAGACTAGCATTCAAGGAAGGAACTCCTTCGAGTAGGGCTTCGGTGCCTTCTCTCAATCGGCAAGGAAGCTAGCAATGAAGGGTCTTTATCCCCGGTGATTGGTCTTTAACGGATGCAACTATTGGTGGTTGTTCTGCTTCAACCGAATCAACAGGATCTACTGTTGCAAGCAGGGTGGGAAAAAAGGCTTTGAAAGCAGATGCCATTGAAAGAAAAGAGAGTGAGGGAACTGGCGGGAATAAGGTTAAGCCAGACCTGACACGAGGGTGACGGAGATTAGTGTGCTACCTTTTTTTGGGGGGTAGCCATTTTTTAGAGAACGTGGGCAGCATTGGCTTAGGAAAGGGCGGGTTTCGGTCTTGGTGGTTGACTAAGGTAAGGGCATTATGTAGCAAATTGCTATTATAAACTAAAAGAAAGGGGGTGTTCTCCTAACTAAGATTCTATTCCTTTCCTAGCCTATTCAATGTGGTCATGTAATAGAATTCAATGGGAAGAGGATAGAGTACCGAGTACGAGAGCCAGTTAGTTGCTAACCGGAAGAGAAGAATCCCATTTGCTTTGGTTGCTACTTCTCTCGTCTCGGAAAAAAAAACGAAACTATATGGTCAGTCACTTCGGGCAACTTTTTTTGGATCGTGATACTCGGGCTTATGAATGGAAGGAAACCCCCTCTCCGAGTGTGTTACTCTTTAGGGGAAAATCCCGGCCTGGGGCCTTCGCGTCCGCCCTGTACTCTGCTTCAGCACTAGAACGAGCAACCAAACTCCGTTTTTGACTTTCAAAAGAAGTGACGAGATTTCAACCCACCAACTGAACCCTTTGCGGTAGCTGGTGTCGGCTAGCAAGTTTTGGACAGGTATGGCGTAGAGAATGAGGAGGGGCCGAGGATAAGTTATTTCGTAGGTAGTGAGTAGATGAATTGACTGACGGATTCCAGCGAGGAGCGACTCATTGGAGCTTCGTTCACGTCAGGGTCCGGGGTAGGCGTGTATTTTC